AAAAAAATAAAATATATAATATAAAACATGAAAATTATATAATATAAACAAAAATAAAATTTAATATAGACAAAAATATAATTTAAAAATATATTAATATATGATTGATTAAGTATAGTATTACAATTTGAGGGTGAATAGGTAAATACTAATATGTAAGAAAAAAATATATATATATAATAAACTAAAAAAAAATTTTTTTTATCTTTATGTGTAAGTTTAAAAATGTAATTATTTATTTTATTTAATGTTACAAGCTGCTAGAATAATAGGTACAGGTATAGCGACAACAGGGCTAATAGGAGCAGGAGTTGGTATAGGTGTAGTATTTGGTGCACTGATATTAGGTGTAGCAAGAAATCCTTCATTAAGAGGACAATTGTTTTCATATGCTATATTAGGTTTTGCCTTTGCTGAGGCAACAGGATTATTTGCTTTAATGATGGCTTTCTTGCTATTATATGTAGCTTAAATAGCTACGTATTTTATATATATAAAACTATTAATAATTTAATTAATAAATAGTATTATACCAAATTTTATAACCTTTGATTATTATATACCGATTTGTCAATAATAATGTTATTATATAAATGTGCTTTACATGAAGGTGAGTTATATTTTCATGTAAAGTTTTCGGTTATATACTATATTAGGTATAAAATACTATATTGGTTAAAAGTAATAATGCTTAATAGTAAAAATTTGAACAAAGGAATAATTTAACTAAATTAATAAAACTATAAAAATAATAATAAATAATGTTAATAAAAAATTAACTTTAAATTAATAAAATAAAAAATATAAATAAATTACAATAATATAAGTATATAAATATATATATTTTTAATACAATATATATATATATATAAGTACATATAAATATTTAATATATAATTGTATATATGATATATATGGTAAAGGCAAATAGTTTTATAATATAATTATATTTATAATAATGACAACAACAACTTTTTTTTTATTTTTAATTCCAATTTTAGGTATAATATTATTATTAGTTAATTTAATATTCTCACCTCATAATCCATATCAAGAAAAAGATAGTGCTTTTGAATGTGGTTTTCATTCATTCTTAGGACAAAATAGAACACAATTTAGTATATCTTTCTTTATATTTGCTTTATTGTTTTTATTATTTGACTTAGAAATATTATTAGTTTATCCTTATGTTGTTAGTGCTTATACTAATGGTATATATGGTTTATTAATAATGTTAGTATTTTTCTTAGTATTGACTTTAGGATTTGCATTTGAATTAGGAAAAAATGCCTTAAAAATAGAAAGTAGACAAGTTTATAACTTAAATATTAAAACGTGAAAGGGTTATTCATTAGTGTATAACTAATATATTTTAATTAGTTAACAAAAATTATCAAGTCAAAAAGTATAAGTAAACTACAAAATAAGTAGAAACTTTATAAAAAAATTTTAAATAAGAAACAAGTATATATATGTATATTTTACAATAAAATAAATGAGTTTTAACTATTATATGTTAAACATACAGTTGGATGCTCCAACACCATGAGGTTTATTTTTCCAAGATAGTGCCTCACCTCAAATGGAAGGTATTGAGGAATTACATAATAATATTATGTTTTATTTAGCTATTATTTTATTTACTGTTACATGAATGATGGTAAATATAGTAAGAAATTATATAGCTACAAAATCACCTATAGCTCATAAATATATGAATCATGGTACTTTAATAGAGTTAATTTGAACTATAACACCAGCATTTATATTAATATTAATAGCATTTCCATCTTTTAAGTTATTATATTTAATGGATGAGGTAATGGATCCATCATTAGTAGTATATGCTGAAGGACATCAATGATATTGAAGTTATCAATATCCTGATTTCACTAATGAAGATGATGAGTTTATAGAATTTGATTCTTACATAGTACCAGAAAGTGATTTAGAAGAAGGTCAATTTAGAATGTTAGAAGTAGATAATAGAGTAATAATACCAGAATTAACACATACAAGATTTGTTATTTCTGCTGCTGATGTTATACACTCTTATGCTTGTCCTTCTTTAGGTATTAAAGCTGATGCTTACCCAGGAAGATTAAATCAAGCTTCTGTTTATGTAAATCGTCCTGGAACATTCTTTGGTCAATGTTCAGAGATATGTGGTATACTTCACAGTTCTATGCCTATAGCTATACAGTCAGTTTCAATAAGAGACTTCTTATTATGATTAAGAGAGCAAATGGAAGGTTAATGCCTTCCGCAGTTTTTCTAATACTATTGTCTTTAGGGTTTGCAATGGTTATATATTACAAATATAAATTTAATATTTGTATTATATAGCCTGACTAGTATTAGAAAGACTTATTTATAGAAAGTAAACAAGTTCGTTATTTATATAGTAGAACATGAAAGGGTTATTCATTAATGTATAACTAATATATTTTAATTAGTTAACAAAAATTATCAAGTTAAAAAGGTATAAGTAAACTACAAAGTAGTAACTTAAAAAAAAATTAAATAAGAAACAAGTATAAAAAACAAAAAATAAATAAATAAAATGTTAGTAATAAATTACTTTTGATATATGGTATATAGTGGTATACAATATAATTTAAAATTAAGATTTAAATTATATTTAATATATCAGACAATAATAGGGTTATTATTTATTTATTGTGTAATAAAAAATAATTATACTTTTTTTTTAGAATTTTTAGAAGATTTTCTTAGGAATTATGTATATGAGTTATCAGAGGATTCAATTATTTTTATGGATTCTTTAGATGAAGGTTATAATTATTACGGTGAAGGATCTTCAGGTAATAATCCTACAGGAGGTAAACCTTCAGGTAATAATACTACAGGTGCTGAATCTACCATGGAAAATGAAAATAAAAAAAAAAGAAAACGTGATAACAATAAAAATAAAAAACCTAAAAAAAGAAAACGTACTAATACTAAAAAAAAAGGTAAAAAGCCTGTAAAAAGAGGATCTAAAGCTACAAATTCTTCAAAAGAACCTGTAGAAGGTCCTAAACTTAAGTATAGAAAAAAACCAATGGGTCCTTCGTTTTCTTATTTTGATAAATCTAAAGGTAAAAAGGTTTACCCTGAGACTTTTCATACTTTTGATCCTTCATATTATGCTTCTAATACAACTAGAGTATACGAAGATGGAAACATAAGATATACTTATGTTTGTCATGCATTTCATAGAAAGAATCGTTATTGTCAGATTACATATCCTGATGGTTCAAAAGCTATTATATTTGATAAGTCTAGGGTTATGAAACATATAGAATATCATAGAAAACATATTTGAATGGGGTATCAGATGGATCCTCCATTTATTTTTTTTGATTATTATAAAGAACATTTTGATGTTTTTAGAAAAAATAAAATTAATTCTTTTTTTAATAATAATAATGACAATAATAATAATAACAATAATAAATATAATATATTTAATATATTATTATAATATAATATATTATTTTAAATAAAAGATAAAATCTTTAATAGGTAAATGGAGAATTATATATTATAAATAATTAGAGATAAAACTAAGTAATATATTTCTTTCTGGTTCGAATCCAGAAAAAAGATTGCATTAAGGAAGAGTCTGTTTGCTGGTTTACGGGTTGAGCTGTAAACTCAATGGCTATAGTCGTCAAAGGTTTGATTCTTTTTATACATAAAAATTAAAAAACAAAATATTTTATGTTTTTTCTGTTATATATATATATAACAGTTTCGCTGGTTATATTTTATAGTTTTTTAATGTCTACTTTACGTATATTTATATATATATTAATTGGATATTTTTTAGTAAATACCCTTGCGAATTTAGTAAGGTTTTTTTAAGTTTATATTCTTATATATATATATATAAATATAGTATTTTTCAATAAATTGTTAATTATCAGTTAAATAAAACAAATTAATTAACAATTTAACAATTAAAATTATGTATATTGTTGTAATAACAATATTACAGTAATAATAAACAATTTTTAAAAACTTGTGCAAAAAATAAAAGTAAAAACAAAACATCACAGAAAATGATTTATATATTTTTTAACGTCCCTACTTTTAATAAGAAAACATCCATGGTTTTTTTAGCTATGCTTGTTAATTATTTAATATGTTCATTACCTAATTTAATTCCTACATTATTTAAGCAAATTAAATGTATGGTATGTGAACCGGTATATATTAGGATAAAATCAGATTTAGATAAGCTAAAATCAGGTTTAATTATATTATATTCAATAAAAGAATATATTATATATACATCAACTATATATATTTTTTCAAATGATTTAATTATATTTATTATTGCTATATCAGTTCCTATTATTTGAAGATTTGCATATTTAATTATAATTAAATCATTATTATATAATGATGTAACAAATCTAATTAAATATATATTTACATATAGAATATGATTTTCTTGGATAATATTACCTTATTTATTTTATATATTATTTTATATTATAATATTATTTACTTTAGCATTTATAACATTAAAAACAGGTATAAGTATATATAGTAATATTAATTCTAATATTATAGAATGTCTACATAATATACAATGTTTAGATAAATTCTTAGAAGATTTTTCTATTTTAAAAAGTTCAGAACCTTCATCACCTATGGATTCTTTAAATGGAAGTGGTGGTTCACCTGGTTATCCAGGTGGTTCGCCATCACCAGTAGGATATGAAAATGCTATGGTATTAAGTTCTATAGATGAAGACAGAAATAGGTTTACAAGTTCACCTGTAGAACAACCAGGTGGACTGTTAAATAATGTAAACGGTAGTAGAGTTTTAAGTATAAGACCTAATGGATATTCAATATCTGATGTAGATAGATTATCTAATGTATCATTAACATCTAATATGAATATTGGTAATGGATTAAATATGAATATGGAGGTTAGGAGATACCTTAACATAACAAATTCATTACTTAATGTAATTAGTTCAGATTCCACTGGTTTTAGAATACCTCAAATACTAGAGCCTTCTTATATTACACATAATATGGTAGGTTATATATCTAGACCAGATGGAGGATTCATGTCTGTTTTTAATCATATAGGGCTATTTACACGGCCTTTATATTATGTTAACCTCAGTAACGGAGTATCTGAGTATGTAGAGTTAGGTTTACATTATAGATTTATACCTGTAAATTCTATGTATACTTATATATGTGAAGTTACATATCCTAATGGGCATGTAACTAATTATGTTAATTTTGAAACATTCTTAACTAATCTATTAGATCATAAAGCATTGATGATTCATCATATACCATGAATCAATTTATCTGAAGAAATTTCTTCAGTAGTTGAAAATGTTAATAGATTTATAGAGAATAGTTTAAGAATTAATAATTCTCCTGCACCATATGTTATAAGATATTATAGTAATTGTTTATAATTAATATTATATATGTTAATAGTAATTAATAAAAAGTTATTATATATATATATATATAATAACAACGTGTTAATTCAATGGTAGAATAGCGTGCTACGGACATGTAAATATAAGTTCGAATCTTATACACGTTTATAAATAATAAAATTTATGTAGTATGGATAAATCAAATATAAAATTATATATAAATAATGAATTTTTCAATATTTTTATTTCTTATAGGGATATTAGGATTTGTCTTAAATAGAAAAAATATAATATTAATGTTAATATCTATAGAAATTATGTTATTATCAGTAACATTTTTAATATTAATAAGTTCACTTAGTTTTGACGATATATTAGGTCAAACATTTGCTGTGTATATATTAACAATAGCAGGGGCTGAATCTGCGATAGGTTTAGGTATTTTAGTAGCATATTATAGATTAAGAGGAAGTATATCAATACAATATAAATAATGTATTTAACATTGATAATTTTACCTTTATTAGGTTCAATAGTATCTGGTTTTTTTGGTAGAAAAGTAGGAGTGAGCGGAGCACATATAATAACATGTGCTTCAGTAATAACTACAACATTATTAGCTATAATAGCTTTTTTTGAAGTAGGATTAAATAATATACCAGTAACAATAAATATAGCTAGATGATTAGATGTAGAGTCATTATATGTATTATGAAATTTCAGATTTGATTCTTTAACAGTTTCTATGTTAATACCTGTATTAATAGTATCTAGTTTAGTACACATATATTCAATAAGTTATATGAGTCATGATCCACACAATCAAAGATTCTTTAGTTATTTAAGTTTATTTACATTTATGATGATAATACTTGTAACAGGAAATAACTATTTAATAATGTTTGTAGGTTGAGAAGGTGTTGGTGTTTGTTCATATTTATTAGTAAATTTTTGATTTACTAGAATAGCAGCAAATCAAAGTTCTTTATCTGCATTATTAACAAATAGAGTAGGTGATTGCTTATTAACTGTAGGAATGTTTGCTATATTATGATCTTTTGGTAATATAGATTATAGTACAGTATTTGCATTAGCACCTTATTATAATGAAAATATAATAACTTTAATAGGTATTTGTTTATTAATAGGTGCTACAGCAAAAAGTTCACAAGTAGGTCTACATATCTGATTACCTCAAGCTATGGAAGGTCCTACTCCTGTATCTGCTTTAATTCATGCAGCAACTATGGTTACAGCTGGTGTATATTTATTAATGAGATCATCACCATTAATAGAATATAGTTCAACTGTTTTAGTTTTATGTTTATGATTAGGGGCCGTAACAACAGTGTTTAGTTCTTTAATAGGTTTATTCCAACAAGATATTAAAAAAGTTATTGCATATTCTACTATGAGTCAATTAGGTATGATGGTAATAGCTATAGGTTTATCTAGTTATAATTTAGCATTATTCCATTTAGTAAATCACGCTTTTTATAAAGCGTTATTGTTTTTAGGTGCTGGTTCAGTAATACACGCGGTAGCAGATAACCAAGATTTTAGAAAATATGGTGGTTTAAGAGAGTTCTTACCTTTAACATATTCAGTTATGTTAATAGCTTCATTAAGTTTAGTAGCTGTACCTTTTATGACAGGATTCTATTCTAAAGATTTTATTCTTGAATCTTCTTATGGACAATTCTATCTATCAGGTACAATAGTTTATTTTGTAGCAAGTATAGGTGCTATGTTTACAACACTTTATTCAGCTAAAGTATTATATTTAACATTCTTAGGTAACCCTAATGGTCCTTTATCTAGTTATAAACATGCTCATGAAGGTGATTTATTTTTAACTACACCTTTAATTATATTATCTATATTCTCAATATTCTTTGGTTATTTAACTAAAGATATATTTATAGGTTTAGGTACAGGTTTCTTTGTAGATAATAGTTTATTTATACACCCTAGCCATGAAATTATGTTAGATACTGAATTTGCTGTACCTACATTATTTAAATTATTACCTTTTGTGTTTACTGTTTCATTAAGTATAATTTCAGTTATATTATCTGAGTTCCTACCTAAGTTACTTATTAACTTCAAATATTCAAAATTAGGTTATAATATATTTAGTTTCTTTAATCAAAGATTCTATATAGAATTATTCTATAATAAATATATTGTAGAAGGTGTTTTAAAATTAGGTGGTCAAACTACTAAAAGTCTTGATAAAGGTTCTGTTGAGTTATTAGGACCTTATGGTTTAGAAAAAGGATTATTATCATTAAGTAATAATTTAGGTAAATTAAGTACTGGTGTTATAACTACTTATGCTTTATATATATTAATAGGACTAATATTCTATGTAACTTTACTATATTTTTCATATAACGATAATAATCTATTAATATTAGTAATATTTGGATTGTTTACATTATTAAATAGTAATTTATCATCATCAAAATAACAAACTAACTAGTATAGTATATGTTGTTTAATTTGTTTAATTTAAATATATCTTATATATAGATATGCTTCTATCTTCAATATTCTGTTTATTATTATCTAATGCTTTATCCTTTAGACGTGATACAGCTATTCTTTATTCAAGAGTAGGAATAATTATATTATTTTATTGTATTTTTTTATCTTACAATAATTTATTTATAACTTATTTAGATAATGGTATTGGGTTATTTGGTGGTTTATTTTATACATCTTCCATAACACAATCTTTTCATATATTAATATTTGTAATAACTTTATTAATATTGAATTTGACAGGTTTTTATCCTAGAAAGTTACTGTCTAATAACTACATGAGTTTTAGTAAATTATTATTTACTAAATTACAATTTGTTAAAAATATAGCAGTTTCTAATATAATATTGAAAAAAGGAGAACAATATACTATATTAGAATATACATTGATGTTATTATTTATAATTACAGGAAGTATTTTATTAATATCTAGTAGTGACTTAGTTTCTATTTTTTTATCTATAGAATTACAAAGTTATGGTTTATATTTATTATGTACTATGTATAGAAATTCTGAATCTGCTACTTCAGCCGGTTTAACTTATTTCTTACTAGGTGGATTATCATCTTGTTTTATTTTATTAGGTATAGCTTTAATATATGCTAATTTAGGAGTTACATATTTAGATAGTTTTTATGTTATAAATAATTTAGCTGGTATATTAAATGAACAAGAAATAACAACATATATACCTTATTGCTTATTATTAATATCCATAGGATTCTTATTTAAAATATCAGCTGCACCATTTCATTTTTGATCTCCTGATGTTTATGATGGTATACCTACTATAGTTACTACATTTGTAGCTATAATAGCAAAAATTTCTATATTAACTTTATTATTACAATTAGTTCATTATACTAATAGTATATATATTACAGCTCAATATACTTGAACTTCAAGTTTATTATTAAGTTCTTTATTATCTTTAATAATAGGAACTGTGTTAGGTTTAACTCAGTTTAGAATAAAAAGATTATTTGCTTATAGTACTATATCTCATTTAGGTTTCATGTTATTAGCTTTAACTATAAATAGTGTAGAATCTATACAATCTTTTATTTTTTACTTAGTTCAATATAGTTTATCTAATTTAAATGCTTTCATATTATTAGTAGCTATAGGTTATAGTTTATATGCTTATAATGATAAAAATATAAATCATTCAAGTTTAATAGACAGAAAAAACTCACCTATACAATTAATAAGTCAGCTTAAAGGTTATTTCCATATTAATAGTATATTAGCTTTAAGTTTAGCTATTACTTTATTCTCTTTTGCTGGTATACCTCCTTTAATGGGATTCTTTGCAAAACAGATGGTATTCTCTGCTGCCTTACAAGAAGGATTTGTTTTCTTAACTCTTATTGGTGTTTTAACTAGTGTTATAAGTGCCGTATATTACTTATTTATAGTTAAAACTATGTTCTTTGATGGACATTCATATACATACTTAACTAATCTAAAAGATTTAAGAATACCTGCTCTTGTGTTACAAAAAAATAAAGTAGTAAATAGAATCTATTTTGATTCTAAATTTGCTTTATCTAGTTCTTTATCTATAACTATTTCTATATTAACATTAGTAATTCTTTTATTTATGTTTATGCCTAATGAATGATTACATATGTCTAATATATTGGCTATAGTTTTATTTGTACCAAATTCAATATAAATAATAATTATGTGAATACCTACAGTATTTAGATATATAATAAAATAATACAAATCAACAATAAATTAATTAATTTACAATAGAAAAAGTAAAATATAAAAAGTATAATAAAAATATATTTATTTAATAAATAAACAAATAAAAATTTACATATAAAATATAAGATAATTATATATATTAATATTAATATATCCATATGACTAATTTAGTTATATAAAGAAAAAAATGAAAAAAGATTAAAAAAAACTAAATAAAAAAAATGAGAATTTTAAAAAGTAATCCTCTATTAAGATTATTAAATTCATATTTAATAGATGCACCAACACCAGCTAATATAAGTTATCTATGAAATTTTGGTTCATTATTAGGGTTGTGTTTAGGTATACAAATAGTAACAGGTGTTACATTAGCTATGCATTATACACCAAGTGTATTAGAAGCATTTAATTCAGTAGAACATATAATGAGAGATGTAAATAATGGTTGATTAGTACGTTATTTACACGCTAATACAGCTTCAGCTTTCTTCTTTTTATTATATTTACACATAGGAAGAGGTTTATACTATGGATCTTACAAATCACCTAGAACATTGACATGAGCTATAGGTACAGTAATAGTAATATTAATGATGGCTACAGCTTTCTTAGGATATGTTTTACCTTACGGTCAGATGAGTTTATGAGGTGCTACAGTTATTACTAATCTTATGAGTGCTATACCTTGAATAGGTCAAGATATTGTTGAATTTATTTGAGGTGGTTTCTCAGTTAACAATGCTACATTAAATAGATTCTTTGCATTACATTTCTTATTACCTTTTGTATTAGCTGCATTAGTATTAATGCACTTAATAGCCTACCACGATGTAGTAGGATCAGGTAATCCTTTAGGTATATCTGCAAATTATGATAGATTACCTTTTGCACCATATTTTGTATTTAAAGATTTAATAACAATATTTATGTTCTTTATAGTTTTATCTATATTTGTATTCTTTATGCCTAATGCATTAGGAGATAGTGAAAATTACGTTATGGCTAACCCAATGCAAACACCACCAGCTATAGTTCCAGAATGGTATTTATTACCTTTCTATGCTATATTAAGATCTATACCTAATAAATTATTAGGTGTTATAGCTATGTTTGCAGCTATTTTAGCTTTAATGGTTATGCCTGTAACAGATTTATCAAAATTAAGAGGAGTACAATTTAGACCTTTAAGTAAAATAGCATTCTTTGTTTTTGTGGCTAATTTCTTAGTATTAATGCAAATAGGTGCAAAACACGTTGAAACACCATTTATTGAGTTTGGACAAATTTCAACAGTTTTATACTTTGCACATTTCTTTGTAATAGTACCTGTATTAAGTATTATAGAAAATAGTTTAGTTGAGTTAGCAACTAAAAAATAATTAAATTAAATTTAATTAATAAAGTATTTTACTAAAAAAAAAAGATATTTTTATTTAGTATAGGAGTTTGAGCAGAGGGCTCTGCGTTTCGATTGCAAATCGAAATAAAGGGATTCGAGTTCCCCTAACTCCTAGATATAGTAATTTATACTATATTTTTATTTTTAATATATTAATAATTAATATTAAAAATTAGATATTACACATTATAAGTGAGAGTTCTCTCTCTCATGATAATTACTTTTTTTATTAAGGATAAAATATTAGCGTAATACTGGAAAAATAATGAGTTACAATACACCAAAATATATTATTATATGGTGTAGTATGAATATGTTTATTAAATATAAATATTAATAAATTAATAATAAACAGTATGTTTATTAATATAAATATATTATATTTATGTTATAATAATCAAAAATAAAAAAAATGAGAAGTATTATTTCGATAATTGAAGGATTATTGTTAATTGTTCCCGCTTTATTATCTGTTGCTTTTGTAACTATAGCTGAAAGAAAAACTATGGCAAGTATGCAAAGAAGATTAGGTCCAAATGCAGTAGGTTATTATGGTTTATTACAAGCATTTGCTGATGCTTTAAAATTATTATTAAAGGAATATGTAGCACCTACACAAGCTAATATTATATTATTTTTCCTTGGACCTATGATAACTTTAATTTTTTCTTTATTAGGTTATCTAGTAGTTCCTTATGGTTCTGGTTTATTTGTATCAGATTATAGTTTAGGTATGCTTTATATGTTAGCAGTATCTTCACTAGCTACATATGGTATATTATTGGCTGGTTGATCAGCTAATTCTAAATATGCATTTTTAGGTTCATTAAGAAGTACAGCACAATTAATTAGTTATGAGTTAATATTAAGTTCTGTAATAATATTAGTAATATTATTAACAGGTAATTTAAATATTATTACTATAGTAGAATCACAAAGAGTAGTAGATTTCTTATTACCTTTATTTCCTTTATTTATAATATTCTTCATAGGTTCTATAGCAGAAACTAACAGAGCTCCTTTTGATTTAGCTGAAGCTGAATCAGAATTAGTTAGTGGGTTTATGACAGAACATTCTGCTAGTATTTTCGTATTCTTTTTCTTAGCTGAATATGCTAGTATTGTATTAATTTGTGTATTAAATAGTATTTTATTCTTAGGTGGTTATTTGTGTATTATACCTGTAAATTTAATTATAGATTTATCTAATTCTTTATTTGGTATAGATCACTCTATTTTAGAAGATATATTTATAAATATATCTTCTTCTCCTTTAAATTTAGCTATAAAAACTGTTTTCTTGATATTCGTGTTTATATGAACTAGAGCTTCTTTCCCTAGAATACGTTTTGATCAATTAATGTCTGTTTGTTGAACAGTATTATTACCTTTAGTAATAGCGTATGTTGTTCTATTACCATGTATTGTGTATGGTTTAGATGCTTTACCTACTCAAATATTATTATAGTAGATAAATAATAAAACAACTTGTAATATAATATATTTATACATATATATTATATATGTGTTATATTATATATTTTGCTTTATGGCATACATAAAGTGTTACATAATATATATAATATTTTTATATATTAAATAAGTAGTAAATATTAATAAAATATACATATTTACATGTCTCTAGCATTATTATTAATACCACTTATAGGTATGGGTGTTGTTACCATAGAAGCAAATTATGGTTTATCTGTATTTAATGTTGTAAAAATAAAATCAATAGCCTTAACTACATCAATAATAAATTTAGTAGTTTCATTGGCAATGTTTATACTTTTTGATTTTAGTAGTAAACAATTTCAATTTATCGAAGAACATTATCAAATAAGTTATTTTGATATATATTTAGGTGTAGATGGTTTATCTATATATTTTATATTATTAACAACTATAATAATGCCTATAGCAATATTATCAAATTGAAATTCAATACAATCTAAGAATGTATTATCATTTGTAGTGATAATGTTATTATTAGAAACATTATTATTAGCTGTATTCTTAGTTTTAGATATATTATTATTTTATATTTTTTTTGAAAGTATATTACCTCCTTTATTTTTATTAATAGGATTATTTGGTTCAAGTAATAAAGTAAGAGCTAGTTTCTATTTATTCTTATATACTTTATTAGGTTCATTATTTATGTTACTATCTATAATAGTAATGTCTTCTATTATGGGTACAACAGATTTTGATGCATTATCAAAAGCAAATTTTAATTATATAACTCAATTATTTTTATTTTATGGTATATTTATAGCTTTTGCTGTAAAAACACCTGTTATTTTTTTAAATACTTGATTATTAAAAGCTCACGTTGAGTCACCATTATCTGGTAGTATAATATTAGCAGGTATTGTATTAAAATTAAGTTTATATGGTATATTTAGATTAATATTACCATTGTTACCTAAAGCATCTTTAAACTATACATATATAATATATGTAATAGGTGTAATAACTATTATTTATGCTAGTTTTAGTACTTTAAGAACAATAGATATAAAAGAACTTATTGCTTATTCTTCAGTATCTCACGCAGCTGTTTATTTAATAGGTGCTTTTAGTAATACAGTACAAGGTATTGAAGGTGCAATAGTTTTAGGATTAGCGCACGGTTTTGTATCACCTGGTTTATTTATTTGTGCTGGAGGTATCTTATATGATAGATCTTCTACTAGATTAATTACATATTATAGAGGTATGGCTCAAATTATGCCTGTATTTTCTATATTATTCTTTATATTATCATTAGGTAATAGTGGTACACCTTTAACATTAAATTTCTTAGGTGAATTTATGTCATTGTATGGTGCATTTGAAAGAATGCCTATATTAGGTATATTAGCTAGTACATCTATTGTGTTATCTGCTGCTTATACTATATTTATGTATAATAGAATAGCTTTCGGAGGTTCTTACTCTGTTTATTTTGTAGAAAATTTAAGGGATGTAACTAGAAGAGAGTTTATCATGTTATTAGTATTTGTAGTATTCACAGTGTTATTTGGTATATATCCTGCACCTATATTAGATGGATTACATTACTCAGTTTCTTCTTTAATTTATAGTATAAATTAGAAAAAAAAAGTTATATATCTTTTATATAGGTATTAAAAATTTTATTTTTTAATACACATTTTATTCTTACTAGCTCAATGGTAGAGCAGAATACTTCTAATATTTTGATCCGAGTTCGATTCTTGGGTAAGAATTTTTATAAATATATAATAAATGTATAATATTATATATTTATAATATAGCTCTTATAGCTCAATGGTAGAGCGGGATACTGTTAATATTTTGATAGATGTTCGATTCATCTTAAGGGCTTTTCTATATATGTTAGAATTTTCTATTCTTTACATATGTTTAGATGTTTTTTTTACTTATTACCCTTCAATCTTATAAAGTCTAGATACTAATATTTAAAGTATCAATATAATAAATAAATATATACTTATATGCCACAATTAGTACCTTTCTTTTTTGTAAATCAAGTAGTATTTGCTTTCGTAATATTAACTGTATTAATATATGCATTTACTAAATATATATTACCAAAATTTGTACGTATTTTTATAACACGTATTTTTATAAACAAATTATAATTATATATAATATGATTGATTAGTTTTATTATATATATATAAATTTTAACTAAATTAGTAATAATATATAAATATTTTATTAATTAATAATGATTATTATTTAATCTCTATATAATAGAGTTTCTGTATAGAAAACAATAAGTTAATATTTAGATGTATTTAAATAAACAATTTTATGCGTCACTTAGATTTTGTATTAAGTCCACTAGACCAATTTGAAGTAAGAGATTTATTTTCTCTTAATGCTAACTTATTAGGAAATTTACACCTATCATTAACAAATATAGGTTTATATTTATCTATAAGTATTTTTTTAATATTAACATATAGCTTATTAGCTACAAATAATAATAAAATAATACCAAATAACTGATCTATAAGTCAAGAAAGTATATATGCTACAGTTCATGGTATTGTAGTAAATCAAATTAATCCTAATAAAGGACAAATGTTCTTTCCTTTAATGTATGTTTTATTTATTTTTATTTTAGTAAATAATTTAATAGGGTTAGTACCATATAGCTTTGCATCTACATCACATTTCATTTTAACATTCTCTATTAGTTTTACTATTGTTTTAGGTGCAACTATATTAGGTTTCCAAAGACACGGTTTAAAATTCTTCTCGTTATTTGTACCTTCTGGTTGTCCTTTACCTTTATTACCTTTATTAGTTTTAATTGAATTTATTTCATACTTATCTAGAAATGTTTCATTAGGTTTGAGATTAGCTGCTAATATATTAAGTGGACACATGCTTTTAAGTATTTTAAGTGGGTTCACATATAATATAATGACTAGTGGTATAATATTCTTTATATTAGGATTAATACCTTTAGCATTTATTATAGCTTTCTCAGGTTTAGAGTTAGCAATTGCGTTTATACAAGCTCAAGTTTTTGTTGTATTAGCTTGTTCATACATCAAAGATGGTTTAGACTTACACTAAAAAAAAAAAATAATGAGATTCTTCAATATTAAATTATTAACGTTAAATATTTTTTTAATAAGAAAAATATTAAAATATTAGAAAATAAAGTATTAAAATTTAAACTTTCAGTAAACAATATATCAGAAAAATATTTATATATATATTTATTGAATGCGTTAAATATAATACTTTATAGAGACTTAGGTCTGGGTTCAAAAAAAAAATAATTATGTATATTATTTTTTATGGTATAGACTCAAATGGTAAAGAGTTTTCAAAAACTATACATTTGAATGAAGGTATATCATATAGAAATAATAATAAAATTATTAGTATAATTATTAAAAACAAAAATAAACAATCTAAAAATAAGATTGAATATATTGAAATATATGTTATATAGATCCAGTAAATATATATATATATATATATTTATATATTATAATAGTAATATTACTATGGTTTATTGTACATAAAATCAATATAACAACAATATAAACATAAAAAAAAATATGAAAAAAATACAAATATATTTTTAATAAAAAAATTACACAAAAATGTGTAAATGTAACATGTTATAGAGGTATAAAAACTTTTAATAGTTAGGAAAGTCCAATACTTAATATATATATAAGTAAAAAAACATTATAGAGATATAAGGAAATAAACAGAAACTAATTAATTTATTAATGAATACCTAAAAAAAAAAAATAATTTCGAACATTAATCCTATACTTAGTTTTTAATTAGAAATATAAAGTAACACAGAAACTGGCTTATTTATACCTCAAAAAACCCCTAAAAATGGGAAAAATCTACACATATACCTCAATATAGGTATAAGGTATACCAAAAAAAATAGAGAGTTTGATGATGGCTCTAACTGAACACTGTCCAAGTACTTGACACATGCTAATCGTACGACTATTTAGGTTTTAAATAATATAATTTAAAAATAAGTAGTAGTGGTGTACAGGTGAGTATAAGATAAATTGGCTACCTTAAACTAAGGGAAAAATCCCTTATATTAAAAGGTAAAATAAAAATCCGGTTTAAGATGTTAATTTTTATCTCGGTGAGTAGTAGGAAAGGTAATGACTTTTCTAGCAACAACCGTAGTCGTAACTGGAAAGTTGATCGACCACATTGGGTCTGAAAAAAACCCAATGCTTTTTTGTACAGCAGTGAGGAATATTGGTCAATGGCCGAAAGGCTGAACCAGTAACTTGGAAGAATGAAAGTGTATTTGTATAAATACAATAGCGATTAATTCGCATAAAATTCTAAATAGATTTTTTATAATGACATAATCTATTTATAAGTCTTGACCAAACTACGTGCCAGCAGTCGCGGTAATACGTAGAAGGCTAGTGTTAGTTATCTTTATTGGGTTTAAAGGGTATGTAGACGGTAAATTAAACTCTAAAAGAGTACTTTTTTACTAGAGTTATATGTGAGAAGGAAGAATTCTTGGAGTAGAGATAAAATTTGTTGATACCAGGGGGACTGTCAACGGCGAAGGCATCCTTCTATGTAATAACTGACGTTGAGAGACGAAGGCTTGGGTAGCAAACAGGATTAGATACCCTAATAGTCCAAGCAGACAATGATGAATGTCATACATTAGATAATTTTAATGTATAAACGAAAGTGTAAGCATTCCACCTCAAGAGTACTATGGCAACATATAAACTGAAATCATTAGACCGTTTCTGAAACCAGTAGTGAAGTATGTTATTTAATTCGATGATCCGCGAAAAACCTTACCACAGCTTGTATAACAATATTGTTAAGATTGTAACAAGCGCTGCATGGCTGTCTTTAGTTAATGTCGTGAGATTTGGTTAACTCCTTTAATTAACGAAAACCCTCACTTTATTTATTTATATAAAGTGGTTCGCTACTACATTGGACTAGATAATAGGGATTAAGACAAGTCATTATGGCCTAAATGCTGTGGGCTATAGACGTGCCACATACGCCTTTACAAAGGGATGCTATATTGTGAAATGGAGCTAATCCCCAAAAAAGGAAATATTATGGATTGTAGTCTGTAACTCGACTACATGAAAAAGGAATTACTAGTAATCGTGAATCACCATCGTCACGGTGAATTTTTTCTCAGTTAGGTACTAACCACTCGTCAGGCGCTGAAAAAAGAAGATGCAGTAAGTTTGATTTTTTCTGTGTAATATTATATATGATTAGGTATGTAAATATGCAGGAAAGTTTTCGTATGCAAAACTTTGATTGGTGTTAAGTCGAAATAAGGTTCGTGTAATGGAAATTGCACGGGGAATATAAACATTAAAATAAATATTAATAATAAATATCTAGTAGATTATACTATTAGATATAATCTTTAACAGGTAAATAGAGAATTATATTATTAGTAATAAATAAAACTAAGTAATATATTTCTTTCTGGTTCGAATCCAGAAAAAAGATTACATTAAGGAAGGGTCCGTTTGCTGGTTTACGGGTTGAGCTGTAAACTCAATGGCTATAGGCCATCGAAGGTTCGATTCCTTTTCTTCCTAGTTAGAAAATTTTTTCTAATCCTATCTAGATATTTAATTGTTTGTATATAATAATGATAGATTTATTAATTTTTTATTTATGTATAATATTTTTTTATTAAATGATTCTATTACTAATGGGTTTAGAATAGAATTTGTAGATATGATATACCTAGTATCTATTGTACTAGGTATATTAACAATTGTTAGTAGAAACCCTATAGTTTCTGTATTATATTTAATAGGTTTATTTGTAAATATATCCGGACTGTTAATATTAGTAGGTTATAATTTTATAGGTCTAGCTTATATATTAGTTTATGTAGGAGCGGTATCTATTTTATTTCTTTTCATTTTAATGTTAATAAATATTAGAGTCTCAGAACTTTTAAGTGAAACTAACAATGATATACCCTTAGCTATTTTTACTGTTTTACTTTTTTATTATATAATAGGACAAGTATTACCTTCAAATTTTACAAACAATACAATTGTTGATTCATTATCAAATTCATTTTCAGAAGTATATAATGTAGAATTAGAAAATAAATTGTTTAATCTTACAGAGTTAAAACAATACATAGTGTATGCAAGTAGTAAAGGTTGGGATAATACATTAATAGAACCAACACATATTGCAAGCATAGGTAACATTATGTATACAAGTTATTCAATGTGATTAATAATAAGTTCAATCATATTATTATTAGGTATGGTTGGAGCCATTGTTATAACAATAAAACAAAAGTAAGATTAAACAATTTTTAAAAACTTGTGCAAAAAATAAAAAAAAAAAAAAATAAAAACAAAAATAAAAAAATGATTTATCAAACAAAAAATAATTTTCAAAATCATCCATTCCATTTGGTGTCTCCTTCACCATGACCATTATTTACTAGTGTGTCATTATTTATATTGACAACGGCAACAGTGTTATTTATGCACGGATTTGAAGCATTTGGTTATTTAGTACCTGTTGCTGTATTTAACGTTATGTACGTAATGGCTTTATGATTTAGAGATGTAATTTCAGAAGGTACATATTTAGGAAATCATACTAATGCAGTACAAAAAGGATTAAATTTAGGAGTAGGTTTATTTATAATATCTGAAGTTTTCTTCTTCTTAGCTATATTCTGAGCATTCTTCCATAGTGCTATTTCACCTAGTGTTGAATTAGGTGCTCAATGGCCACCATTAGGAATACAAGCTGTAAATCCTTTTGAATTACCATTATTAAATACTATAATATTGTTATCATCAGGTGTAACAATAACATATGCTCACCATTCATTAATACAAGGTAATAGAAAAGGAGCTTTATATGGAACTGTTGTTACAATATTATTAGCTACAGTATTCACTTTCTTTCAAGGTGTAGAGTATTCAGTATCTTCTTTCACTCTTTCTGATAGTGTATATGGTTCATGTTTCTACTTCGGTACAGGTTTCCACGGTTTACACGTTATGGTAGGAACAGCTTTCTTAGCTGTAGGATTATGACGTTTAGCAGCATACCATTTAACAGATCATCATCATCTTGGTTATGAGTCAGGAATATTATACTGACATTTTGTTGACGTAGTTTGACTATTTTTATATATATCAGTATATTACTGAGGGTATTAAAAAACAAAAAAAGTAAAAGTAAAAATAAATTTAGGTATTTACAGTGGAGACTTTAGTTTAAAGGTAAAACATGTGACTTTTAATCATTATAATATGGGTTCAAATCCCGTAGGTCTTATTTTTTTTTTTTTTTTTAATAAAAAAAAAATATATATATATATATATATTAATGACTATAAGTTAATGGTAGACTGCTTATTTACCATATAAGATGTGCTGATTCGAATTCAGCTAGTCATATTTTATATATTATAATAATAATAATGGCTATAAGTTAATGGTAGACTGTTTACCTTCCAAGTAAAGTGTGTCGATTCGAATTCGACTAGCCGTATGAATAGGGTTAGTAACTTAATTGGTAAAGGGTTTTCTTGTCGAGAAAATAGATGTCGGATCGAAGCCGACCTAACCCGATAAAAAAAAAATATAAAAAAATATAAAATATATATTTTATATTGTTAAGGAAAAGTTGCTATTGGTAGGGTAAGATATTTGCTAAATATTGTGTATTGACACTTAGATGTTCGATTCATCTCTTTTCCGAAGAGCATAGTTTAATAGGCAAAACTGTAAGCTTCAACCTTATATTTCTTAGTTCAAATCTAAGTGCTCTTGAATGCATATTGTATATAATTGGTTCTTTAACTTAACAGGTAAAGTGTATTCTTGATAAGGATATGTTCAGTGTTCGAGTCACTGAAGAATCAAAAAAAAAAGAGAGTTGGCTGAGTGGTTTAAGGCGGCTAGCTTGAGTCTAGCTAAAGGTAAAAACTTTCATATGTTCGAATCATATACTCTCTGATACCTATAAAGGTGGAATAAAAAAAATTATTAAATAATTACAGGTTAGTGTCCGGTGGTTGGTCGCTTCATTTGGGTTGGAGATTGTTTATGTTCGAATCATAATAACCTGATATATTTTATAAATAAATAAAATATCCAACAATATAGGTGATATGAATCATATATATCTTGATTTATCAAGGTAAGTATATAAAGAAACTATTATGGATGGTTCGCTATATATAACAAGATTATCTATATTACTAGAAATCAAAGAGAAATCTTATAATTAGACAAAGTGAATTGAAATATCTTAGTAACTTTAGGAAAAGAAATCAAACGAGATTATTATTTGGAGTCTTCTGAATAGTAAAAGCCTTAATGGTTATAGTGAAAATATAATTGTATATTAGAAATATAGTAGTAACTACTAACTAACTACTAATATACCTATATATATGAATAGTAATAATTATAGTAGTAACAAAAGATCATAAAAGTAAAATGGAAAAAAATCTGTTTGAATATAGGGGAACCTTCCTCTAAGGCTAAAGAAAATATATAAGCGATAGTGTAGAAGTACCGTGAGGGAAAAGACTGAAATAGTAGTTTTATAAGCAGCTCGAGTGTAATTTTTAAATAAAAAATAAGAGCGTACCTTTTGCATAATGGGTCAGCAAGTTAATTTTAGATGCAAGCAATATTTACGTATTTAAAGAAAAAATTAGTTAGTAGGCATAATTTATAAATACGTAAAGATGCCTAGATAAACCAATTATGAAAAAATGAATAAGTATCTAGAATTAGACCCGAAGGCTAGTGATCTTACCATGATCAGGGTTTTAAAGCCCGAACGGGTTATCGTTGTAAAGATATCCGATGAATTGTGGTAAGTTAGTGAAAGACAAAACTGACTAGTATAGCTGGTTTTCCGCGAAACCTATGTAAGTAGGTAATTTAATTAACATCTTAGCAGGTACAGAACTGTGATCTCGGACAATACATTTTGTATTTGTCAACATCGGGGGGTTGTAGTGACTTTACCGGAGAGTATTTGCACTCGGAAGGGCAAAGATGAATGTTAAATAATCGGACATAGTGCGATAAGGTTGTATGTCTAAAGGGAAACAGCCCAGAACAAGAGTTAAGGTTCCAAAATTATTGTTAAGTGAAATTAAGGATGTTTTCTTTTAAAACAATCAGGAAATAGGCTTAGAAGCGGCCATTTTTTGAAGATCTCGTAACAGAGCACTGATTAAACTTTTTTAGGGGAAAATGCCGAAAATTTAACGGATCTAAAATAATATACCGAAACCTTGTACACATAATATATGTGGGGTAGCGGAACATTGGATAAAAAATATTTATTTATATTTCTAAGAAATATAAATATAGGGTAATAAAATATTATATATATCTTAAAAACTACTAACAGTTATGTTATTAAGATATACCTGTAAAAAATCCAAGAGAGAATGCTGACATGAGTAACGAAAAAGGCTTATAGCCTCGCCTTAAGCTTATGGCTTCCATATAAAATCGGTGTCTAAGAATATTTATCAAAAGATAATTTTGATGATGTATAATATACACTTGTAAATAGAGTAAAGTCAAAACCTTTATCTAGTAGTAAAGGTTCTGGAAAAATATCTTTACAAAGTTTATGTATAAAAATAGTAGTCTAGTCGGTGTTTCATATGGCATTGGAATTTTACTAGCTCTATATATATATAATCAGTAACGTATTACACCGTACCTAGAATCTAACCCAAGTAAGCAAGTAGAGTATACAAAGGCGTTTGAGTGAACAATCATTAAGGAACTCGGCAAATTGACTCTGTACCTTCGGAATAAGGAGGGCCATTATTATTAAGTTAAATATATATTTAACTTAATAATAAGAGGAATCATGAAATAATGTTGTACGACTGTTTAATAAAAACACAGCACTCTGCAAAGATAAAAAATCAAAGTATTGAGTGTGATGTCTGCCCAATGTCGGCTGGGTAACGGATTTACCTTGGTTATTAACTGAGGTTTTGAAGGACACCCCGATTAATGGCGGCCTTACCTATGAGGGTCCTAAGGTAGCGAAATACCTTGGCCGTTAAATGCGGTCCTGCATGAATGACTTAACGATACAACAGCTGTCTCGATGATTGTCTCAGTGAAATTGGAATAGCAGTGCAGATACTGTTTACCTCTAGATAGACGAGAAGACCCTATGCAGCTTTACTGTTACTAATTACAAGAGTGAAAGTTTAGGATGATTTATAGTGTATAAGGTAGTTGTAAGATAATAATGAAACACCTTTATTCGTATCCTATTATATTCTCTTGATGATTGGGAGGCAGTTTATGCGGGGCACAGATCCCACAAAAAGTACCTGGGTATATCCAAAGTTCATATTGTAAATTTGTATGTTTATATACAAATATTTTAATTTGTTATAGTTATAATTATAATTATACAGTTACTATTCGATTAAATTCTACAATTATTTTTATTTTAAGTAAGATTTTAACTATGTGGTGAATAGATGTATTTTAAACTTTAATATTTAAAAGTTTTTTGTCATATTATTATAGTATTTGTCTATAATAATATGATGTTTAATTATACTTTAAAAGTTTAATGGCTAAATCTTGCTTTACTGTTTGACCTACGAGTCTATCAGTCGCGTAAGCGGGGCATATGATCACAAGATGCATTAAGGAAAGGTCTTGGATTATAGAAAAAGTTACGCTAGGGATTTATAACTGTGAGTCCTCCAATATTAAAAAATATTGGTAATATATTGGGTAAATTTCAAAGATAACTTATAAATTTAAGTGTATTTGAAGCGAAACTTATTTTAGGCATATATTTATCTTAAAGATAAATTAAAATAAGGACGTTCAACGACTAAAAGGTGAGTATAGCTAACAATAATCCTTTTTTAATGCCCAACATCTTTATTAACTAAATAAGATATATATATATCTTATATAAATTTATTAGTATAAAAATTATTATTTAAATAATGTAGTAGACTTGGTTTACCAAGCTTAAGTATTATATAATTAATTGTTATAATTATATTAATATATAAAATATATACCAGTAAATATGTTAAATATTATAAAATCAAAATTAAATAATACATATAAAAAAAAACCAACAAATAGTACTAATGTAACTATACATAATAGAGATTTAGTACCTTCAGTAAGAAATTGAAAAAGTAGTGTTTATGCTTTTAATAAAAATGTTATAAGTTTAATACCTATTAAAAGTAGATTTGTTATGAAATTGGTTAAGGCATACTTTAATTCATATAATTTAGAGCTAGAATCTTTATTAAGAAAAGAAAGATTACGTCGTAGATTTAGAAAAATATCTACTAATAGAATATTTATTAGTGATGGTGAATTTAAACATACTAATGATAAAGTAAATATAACATTATATGTATATAATAAACAAAAACTTAATTATTTATTAAAACTAAAAAAAAGATATATAAGATTGTTTAAAAAAGCTAGATTTTTAAGAAAATTAAAATTAATAAGAAATGTAGGTATAAGTATATTTAAACAACAACAAGAAAAAGGTACAATATTAGCAAATGTTTTACCTAAGTATAATCCAAATGTACGTTCAGTACAAAATATATACTATAAAAGATTTCTAAAAAGAAGTTTAAAAAGATTAAAATACTATATGCTTTATAAACAAATACTTTATATCAATAAAGCTAAATTTGAAAATACATATTTACAAGGTTTAATAAATTTAATAAGAAAGATTTATAATAAAAATGTAGAGTTTAATATAATAAATTTGAAATATTTTTATTTTAATAGTAATATTTATACACAACCATTAGAATTAAAATTAAAGAAAAAAAGAAATGTGTTAAGATACCTAAAAGTATTAATAAGAAAAGCAAAAATTAAAAATATTAAATTAGTAGAAAAATCAAAAAAATTTTTTACAATTAATAATTTTGATACTAATAATAATATAAATAATTTAATGCAGCAAGATAAAACAAATACAAAATATCTGAAAAAAATTATATTAAATGATATAAAATATAAAAGAGTATCAGGTGTTAGATTAGAAGCTGCAGGTAGACTAACTAGACGTTTTTCTGCTTCAAGATCTCAACGTAGAACTAAATATAAAGGAAATTTAGAAAATGCTTATTCTTCTATAAAAGGTTATCCTACACCAGTTTTAAGAGGTAATTTTAAATCTAATTTACAACGTACTGTAATTAACTCTACTTCACGTGTTGGAGCTTTTGGAGTTAAAGGTTGAGTAAGTGGAACTTAATAAAAATTTAACAATTATCTCTCCCTAAAATTAGTTAATAAAGATGATGAAATAGTCTGAACCGTTTTGAGAAAAATGGAAATAAAAGTATAATCTTTTATGATAACACAAATTGAACAGGCTAATTTGCGCAAGAGAGTACAAATTGAGTGCGCGGTTTGGCACCTCGATGTCGGCTTAGCTCATCCTCATGCATGCAGAAATCATGAAGGGTTCGACTGTTCGTCGATTAAAGAGCTACATGAGCTGGGTTTAATACGTCGTGAGACAGTATGGTTTCTATCTTCTAGAGGAAATTAAAGTAGATTAAAGAGAGCCCCTTCGTACGAAAGGAGTTGGGTATATTGATCCATGGTTTACCTGTTGTTTATGGTATATATAAATAAAATTTTATTTATGTATCGAATACTTATACTGAAGTATATTGATCCCATAGGCATGGCAGGAAAGCTACATCAGTTAAAGATAAGTGTTGAAAGCATCTAAACGCGAAGCAAACTTTATGATACTTTTTTAACGTAGTAGAACACTACGAGTATAATTATTATAAATTTATTTATATTAATTAATAGGCTTTAGTTGTAAGAATGAAAACATTTTTAGATATAAAGTACTAATTTTTTATTAAAATACTAGTTATTTAACATATCCTATTTTATTTTATGCCTTTTTAGCATAAAAGTAATGCAACCGTTTTGTAATCGGTAGAAGTGAGTGCGATACTTGCATTAGGCTATTACAAAAACAAAACAAAATTATATATATTTATAAGACCCAATGGTCAAGGCTGGTTAAGACATAACATTTTCACTGTTAGTGCGGGAGTTCAAATCTCCCTTGGGTTAAAAGAGATTAGCTCAGTTGGTAGAGCTGTCGCTTTACACGCGAAAGGTCAGGTGTTCAAATCACCTATCTCTTACAAGTGGATTGATGTAATAGTAACATATATGGCTCATGCCCATAAAATTTAGGTGCAATCCCTAAGTCCGCTAAAGACTATAGCTTAATCGGTAAAGCGAACCACTCATGATGGTTTGAGTAAATGTTCAAGTCATTTTAGTCTTATATAATCCGAGTGCTGGAATTGGTAGACAGTCTTAATTTAAGCTTAAGTGGCGCAAGCCGTAAACGTTCGAATCGTTTCTCGGGTATTTAAGGGGTTATAGTTTAACTGGTAAAACGGCGATTTTGCATATCGTTATTTCAGGATCGAGTCCTGATAACTCCAATAATACTAATATATGTTAGTGTTAAAAACCTATAATAATATTTATGTAATAAATATATTTTTTTATTTTTACATATCTAATATGTAAGCTTGAGAAGCTCAATTGGTAGAGCGAATCACTGAAGCTGATTAGGTTGTAAGTTCAAGTCTTATCTCGAGCAAAGTATGGATTACATGGGTATGCTGAAATTGGTAACCAGGTTCCGCTTAGGACGGAATAGTTTTTACTTTACAAGTTCAAGTCTTGTTACCCATATCTGTATTATTTTATGTTGTCGACTAATCGGTAAGTCATAAATTTTTGGTATTTACTATTGGGTGTTCGAGTCGCCCCAACATAAAACTAATTTTAATATAAATATTCTAAGCCAGGATAGTTCAATAGGTAGAACAATAATTTCATGAATTAAGAATGAGAATTCGAATTTCTCTCTTGGCTCTTTATGGTATCTAAATATAATGAACGTAAAGCTAATAACGATTCATCTGTAGAATAATTATAATAGTAATATATTATAATAATATATTAAAATTTTAGGTGGGTATAGTTTAATGGTAGAACGGCTATATGTGGCATAGTATATCCTAGTTCGATTCTAGGTATCCTCCCTAGATAACTAAATATATATATATATATATATATTATTGTTATCCCTATAATTATAAATTCATATAGTTATATTTATCTATAAATATAGATAAACATTTACTGCAAGTTGTAAAATATTAATATCATTGATATATTATTATATATAGTAAAGTGTAATTATTACAATTCAGTTTATTATAGTTATTATTAAAAATTTTACAAGTGAAGAATAAAAATTTTACTATTCTTTGTCCACAGGATATAATAGTGAAATGTATATGCCAAGTAGAGGTTTTTCTACTTCAGCAAAACAAGAAGCGTCGGCTATAGAGATAAATGAAAATAGTTCAGTTTTAACATTAAAACAACCAACTGAATGACAAGAAAGATGATTTTTATCTTCAAATGCTAAAGATATTGGAACATTATATTTAATGTTTTCATTATTTTCAGGTTTAATAGGAACAGCATTTTCAGTTTTAATTAGATTAGAGTTATCAGGACCTGGAGTACAATATATTTCAGATAATCAATTATATAATAGTATAATAACAGCTCATGCTATAATGATGATATTCTTTATGGTTATGCCAGCTTTAATTGGAGGTTTTGGTAATTTCTTATTACCTTTATTAGTTGGAGGTCCAGATATGGCATTTCCTAGATTAAATAATATAAGTTTCTGATTATTAGTACCAAGTTTATTTTTATTTATATTCTCAGCAACAATAGAAAATGGTGCAGGTACAGGTTGAACATTGTATCCACCATTATCAGGTATACAATCTCATAGTGGACCAAGTGTAGATTTAGCTATATTTGGTTTACATTTAAGTGGAATAAGTAGTATGTTAGGTGCTATGAACTTCATAACAACTATATTAAATATGAGAAGTCCAGGTATACGTTTACACAAATTAGCTTTATTTGGATGAGCTGTTATTATTACAGCCGTATTATTGTTATTATCATTACCAGTGTTAGCCGGTGGTATAACTATGATTTTAACAGATAGAAATTTTAATACATCATTCTTTGAAGTAGCTGGAGGAGGTGATCCTATATTATTCCAACATTTATTCTGATTCTTCGGACATCCTGAAGTTTATATTTTAATAATACCAGGTTTTGGTATTATTAGTACAGTTATAGCTGCAGGTTCAGGTAAAAATGTATTCGGTTACTTAGGTATGGTTTACGCCATGTTATCTATTGGTGTATTAGGTTTCATAGTATGAAGTCACCACATGTATACTGTTGGTTTAGATGTAGATACTAGAGCTTACTTTACAGCAGCTACTTTAATTATTGCAGTACCTACAGGTATTAAAATTTTTAGTTGATTAGCTACATGTTATGGAGGATCTTTACATTTAACACCACCTATGTTATTTGCTTTAGGTTTTGTTGTATTGTTCACAATTGGTGGTTTAAGTGGAGTTGTTTTAGCTAATGCATCACTTGATGTTGCTTTCCATGATACTTACTATGTTGTTGCTCATTTCCACTATGTATTGTCTATGGGTGCTGTATTTGCATTATTTAGTGGTTGATATTTCTGAATACCTAAAATTTTAGGTTTATCATATGACCATTTTGCAGCTAAAGTTCACTTCTGAATTTTATTTGTAGGTGTTAATTTAACATTCTTCCCTCAACATTTCTTAGGTTTACAAGGTATGCCTAGAAGAATTAGTGATTATCCTGATGCTTTCTATGGTTGAAATTTAATAAGTAGTATTGGTTCTATAGTTAGTGTTGTAGCTACATGATATTTCTTAACTATAATTTACAAACAATTAACAGAAGGTAAAGCTGTATCAAGATATCCTTGATTAACACCACAGTTATTCAGTGATACATTCCAAGTTTATTTCACTAGAAATAATAGTTCTTTAGAATGATGTTTAACTAGTCCACCTAAACCTCATGCTTTTGCTAGTTTACCTTTACAATCTTAATTTTAATAAAAAAAGTTAACAAAAATGTTAATATTAAAATTTATAAATATAAAAATATATGCTTATATATTAACTAAGTATATACATATATAAAAATAAATATATATAAAATATACCACAATATAGGTATGATGA